CTTTCCATTGTGCAAGCAAGATTGGTTGGATTAGCCCACTTTTCTGTAGGTTATATATTCACTTATGCAGCTTTCTTGATTGCCTCTACATCGGGCAAATTTGGTTAATTCATTTTTTTGAATGTACTGTATTCACCACACTCTCATTTGTTTCGATGGAGAAGGGGATTCGCCTTCTTATATTTCTACCTCTAGGATCCGACTTGTATCATTGAGAATAAGAAATCAAATAAATAGAAATAGGAGCTGAACCATTATGGCAAGGAAAAGTTGGATTCAGAGGGAGAAGAAGAGGCAGAAATTGGAACAGAAATATCATTTGATTCGTCGATCCTCAAAAAACAAACTAAGCAAAGTTGCGGCAGTGAGTGAGAAATGGGAAATTCATGGAAAATTACAATCCCCACCGCGTAATAGTGCACCTACACGGCTTCATCGACGTTGTTTTTCGACCGGAAGCGCGAGAGCTAACTATCGATACTTTGGGTTATCCGGACACATACTTCGTGAAATGGTTCATACCTGTTTGTTGCCAGGGGCAACACGATCAAGTTGGTAAGAATCCAACTATGCTTTCACGTTTTTATTGATTTCTCTGATCCATGATCCTAGAGGGTCCCTTGACCATTCTGTATAAATGGGCTATTATCGTATAGGGTCAAGGGGCACACCAAAACCTTCTTTGTCTATTAGTTATCAGTTCTTTCATAGCGGAGTAGAGTAGCTTGGTAGCTCGCAAGGCTCATAACCTTGAGGTCACGGGTTCAAATCCTGTCTCCGCACCCTTTCTCTTTTTCTCAAATTGTTATCAGTTCTTTCATAGCGGAGTAGAGCAGCTTGGTAGCTCGCAAGGCTCATAACCTTGAGGTCACGGGTTCAAATCCTGTCTCCGCACCCTTTCTCTTTTTCTCAATCTGATCCATGATCCTAGAGGGTCCCTTGACCATTCTGTATAAATGGACTATTATCATATAGAGTAAAGGGACACACCCAAACCTTCTTTGTCTATTAGTTATCAGTTCTTTCATAGCGGAGTAGAGCAGCTTGGTAGCTCGCAAGGCTCATAACCTTGAGGTCACGGGTTCAAATCCTGTCTCCGCACCCTTTCTCTTTTTACAAAAAAATGGGAGGTATGACTCTATTAACTAGTACTTAATGAACATTTCCCTTTGGGGATGGGAGGAAAGGGAGGGGGAAGATAGAACTACTACACTATTGTAGTTCACTATACCCAATCATTTATCCTATTCTATGACTTCGCCGTAGGCGGATAGCGGGAATCGAACCCGCGCCTTCTCCTTGGCAAAGAGAAATCTTACCATTCAACCATATCCGCTTTTTTCAGTCCTGATACGTACGGATCTGTCCATAGATATATGGTATCTGATGTTTGGATCTTATTTGTGCAGGGCGAGATACTATCTTACTTCAGGAAGATTCCAATTGTTCTTCTATTAGATAATATTCGTTTATTCTAATAACATGGATAATTCAATTCCTTGTTTCATTCAATAAGTTTGACTTTGACCCCTCCGTCCCAGTTTTTCTTTCTTTTCGAGACTTTGATATTGAATTTTCATGTGTCTCACAACCCGAAAGGAGTTGAGGGAGGGGTCATTTCATTTTTTGATCTGGGAACTACCGAATAGGTTTAAGAGATGAGAGAATTAAGTATAGCTACCAGAAAGACTAATCCAATCCATACTGATGTGCCGGAAAATACAACATTTTTGTTACTTGACCACCCCTCAGAAGAAGCAAATACAACGGGGACACTAATCAGTAAGATTGATGAAGTAGCAATTAATGCAAAAACAGCCAATTGGAAAGCAATAGTCATGCTTCTAATCCTCCAAGCTAGCAAGAAATGACCTATACCATTTGATCCCTATGTAAGCCAAAAATGGGTTATCAAATGAATCATGGAGAGATTTCACCCTGAACCCAGTGATCTATAATTGATCTTATAGGACTTATTCCCGCTTTATTTAGATATGGAGTTGAGGAGAAATTTGGATTGACTTCCCAAACGGGCATGCTGGATCTAGTATATATCTAGCTAGAGAGACAGATAGATCGAAATTCCCACCTGGAATGTTTCCATAGATAGATAGTGAGGGGTATCCACTTATAGGGTCATGTTCGATTCAGGAGAATACAAATAAAATAGAGATTGTCTTTCGGAGAGATGGCCGAGTGGTTGATAGCTCCGGTCTTGAAAACCGGCATAGTTCTTTGTTCAGAACTATCGAGGGTTCGAATCCCTCTCTCTCCTGTTGTTCGTTGAATCGATTTTTTTCTTTATTGGTTTTGCTCGCTCTGGTGTCATAAAGGGAACTGACTCGGCTATCCCACCTAGCCGAGCCAGAAAAAATAGATCTAAATGAGTTGAAAAAAGAAAGGAAAAGGGAAAGCTTTTTCAGTATGACCTGATTCCAATCCAAATGGAATCAAATGAATGCCTACTTCAGGCATTCGATCTCCTAGCTCAGTTAACTCA